TCAAGAAAGACTCCAGAAGATATTGATCGTAAATAAGAAGACTGTTTACGAAGAAAAAGGAATAGATATTCGCATTCATATACATAAGAATTATGTAGGAACCAAAAGAATCTTTTCTTTCTTTTTGAAAAGACGTAAATGGCTTTCTTTGAAGTAATGAGACTATTCAAATTATGATATTCGTGGAAAAACAATCGCAATAAATGCAAAGAAGGAACATCTTTGATCCAACATTGAAGGATTTGAACCAAGATCTCCAGATGGATGGGATGGGGTATTAGTAGATCTGACACATAATTTAAATGTGATAATTTATCCTCTAAAAAGGGAAATATGGAATGAATAGATCGTAAATTCTGATATTTTGGTATTCTTTTTTCTTCAAGGGAAGATACTAATCGTGACGAGAATGGAATTTCCAGAATGACTCCAAAACCTTCTGATACCATTTGAGAAGAAAAATGAGAAGAAAAATAATTCTTGTGCCCCCAAAATTCATTTTGGTTAGAATCATTCAACGAAGAAATCAAAGATTTCTGTTGATACATTCGAGTAATTAAACGTTTCACAAGTACTAAACTAGATTTATTGTCATAACCAATAATTTCCACAGGTTCGTAAAAAATCAAACTATTGAAGCTATTATAATGAGCAAGTGAGTAAATATACTCCTGAAGGAGTAGCGGATATAGGAAGTTTTGTTGCCGAAAACTATTTTTTTTCAATCTAAATATCCTTGTAATACTGCCATTTAAATACATTTCTACTGTAACTAAAAAAGAGAGGCACTTCTTGTGTGATGAAATGATACATAGTGCAATATGGTCAGAACGGCGTATGTTTATGTTGTATGTAGTCTATTGTTTCTCTTAGACTAAAATACTATTTATTATTTAGATTATTTAGAATAAACTTATAACTAGAATAATAATTAGAATAAGAATATTTTTATTCTAAGGGATAATTCTAATAATAGAGTCTATTATGAATAGACTATGCACTGTCTATACTTTTTAGACTTTTACTTTAGATAATCTCTACTTTATATACTGTACTGTGACGTAAAAAACAGAATGATAATCTAAGTAAGAAGTAAAAGATTCTAGAAAAATAGGAACAAATAAAGAATATATACCCCGAAGACAGAGAGCCCAATCTACAGATCTTTTTCCTTTCCCTTTCTATCCAATTTAGTTTTATTTTCCTTATTAATATAACTAGAATAACAATAAGAAAAAGGGGTAAAAATCTTTTATTTTTGCAACCCAATCACTCTTTTGACTTTGGAAAAATTCTTTTTTTTTATCACTATACTATTTCTTCTACACATCTGTCTCCAATCCACAATAAAGAATAATTAGGATTAATAAAAAAAAAGAATCAAAGGTCCACTCACAATTCACAAGAGAACCTTTTCCCACATCAGGCACTAATCTATTTTTAACGTATAATTAGTAATTTGATCGGGTAATCATTCAAATTAAGAAGGTAAGCTCGTTGCTTTTTTGTCTTACTCAAATTGGAGCCATAAGGCTCTATCCATTTATTCACTAGACCCGAAATACTTTACTACAATTTAAAATTGTTCTAAAAAGAACAATTCTCGTTCTATTTCTATTATTAGATTCGAATTATTCTTTTTACGACATGCTTTTTTTTCCATTCATTACCTTTCAGGATCAGTCGCAGTCTTATAAACTCTACCAATAGTCTAGACGAATTCTTTCATCCAAATGTGTAAAAGATCATAGTCGCAATTAAAAGCCGAGTACTCTACCGTTGAGTTAGCAACCCGGATCAATATGAAGTGTAGATATGATCAAAATAAAAAAAAATCCAGCAAACTCATCCATTTTACTAAAGTGAAGCAAAGAGCCAATAGGGAATGGGGATAAAAAGATCTATTTATATACGATATCGATATACGATTATATCGATAAAATTATATTTGTTTGATACGCCATTGTCAATATGAATGGACTTTTTAGAAAACAAATTTCAAGAAATTATATAGAAATTTGTGTTGAATTAGCACAACATAAAAAATCAAGCTTTGAGCGGAAAAAAATAAGGAAAAGGTAGAGATAGAAAAAATAGGGGCTTTCTTTAATCAAAAAAAGAAAGGTACAATACAAATACAAGAAGAAAGATTACCCCCCTTTTTTTTGGGGGGGTTCCACAAAAAGAAGCAAGAAAGAAATACGAAGAAGAAAAATCAGAAGAAAATAAGTATGAATAGAACAAGAAAAGAATAAACTTTGAAGAAAAAATTCAACAAAGAAAAGATAGGTACTAGTTACCCTATCCTTTTTTTATTCATAATTATTATTTTCCCTTTCTTTTTTTATCAAAAGAAACTCGAAATTCTTTAAAGAATTCTGCCTTCCTTAAAATATCATAAACAGTTCCTGTGGGTTGAGCACCTTTTTCAAGGAAATATAAAATAGCAGAAACATTTGAATAAGTTTGATTTTTTATCGGATCATAAAAACCCACTTTTTGAAGATCTCTTCCTTCTCTTCGGGATCGAACATCAATTGCAACGATTCGATAGATGGCCCATTGGGATAGATGTAGATAAAAGATACCCCCCTAGAAACGTATAGGAAGTTTTATCCTCATACGGCTCAAGAAAAAATGATTCGAATTTCTAGAATTTCTATTTCTATCTATATAGATCGAAATAGAAAGATAAATGGATCCATAAAGAATTAGACTGTAATTTGAGCCTTTTTTTCCTTCTTTACAGAAAAAGAAATTTCATTTGTACTCCTAACTCAAGTTGGGTAGTTTTGAAAGATTTCAAAAGGAAATCCTTAGAATTTCTTGAGCTGTCTCTAACCTCTTTTTTTGTCTCCTTTCGGATCTATTTTTTTTTACTCATTCTGATCCAATTGTTGAGACAAGTGAAAATAGTGTTTCCTTGTTCCGGAATTTGTTGTCTTTGCTTTGCGTTTTGTGAAATCATTGGGTTTAGACATTACTTTGGTGATCCTTACTCCTTTTCAAAAAGGCAGCAACATACCTTTTGTTTTTTGTTCTTTCTACGGAAAAGTAAAAAATCATACGAAAGATTGATTCCTTTGTGATACACTCTTGATCGAAACAGTTTGAAAATTTCGACAAATTTGATTTTTTTTTCATTTCAAACTTGTTAAAATGGGAACCTCTCCATTTATCTATATTTAGATATTGATGATATATTTACAAAGTTGGTCTAACTTATTGATTGTCACTAACCCTAGATTATTTCCCCGATAAATGAAAATCAATCATTTTTGCTCGAGCTCCATCATATGCTATACCTTGTATATACCATTAGTATCTTTTATTTATTTAGCAACCCAAGAAAAATTCAATAAGGTTCCTAGCAGAACAAACTATGTCGAGATAAGAGCATCTTCATTCGTATAGAAAATGGTGGTCAGAATCCACAGCCAATCATGTCCTTCAAGTCGCACGTTGCTTTCTACCACATCGTTTCAAACGAAGTTTTACCATAACATCCCTCTAATTTTAGTAATTTTATTTGAATTTGGAACCGTATGCAATTGATTCAATATGGAATCATGAATAGTCATTGGCTGAACCGATACATAATAATCTACACTTATAGATAAGTGTTTATCCGGAAAGGATTTCACTTAAAATTCTCCCATATTTTCTCATAGGAATAATATAACATCACATGAAAAAAAAAAACAAATCAGTTTTAAGCAAACTTATTTACATTTTCAACAGATCTTTCGGGATTGTCCATCATAAAAGATCCCTCTTTTTCCTTTTTATTAAAAAAATAGGATTCTAAGAATCATTCTTAGAATTCATATTGGATAACATTGTATCCAACATGAAACAGAAAATTGTTGAATGAAATTTTCAATTTTAATAGAGAAGAATCTTTCGTTTCTGATGCAAACGATCTGGGACGGAAGGATTCGAACCTCCGAGTAACGGGACCAAAACCCGTTGCCTTACCGCTTGGCCACGCCCCATTTTGATTTGGTCTAAGAAAAACTAAGATAAATATTGGTTATTCGTCAATAACCAACCAAAAGAAATATAGGACATGTTGTCGCTAGGATTCAACACAATAAATATAGAATCAAAAAGATTAATTGATCATTACTTAGAATTCAATTAATATATTGTATGAAAATTGAATTCCTTGTATTCTTATTTGATTGGAGAATGTAAGGAAGGATTCTTGATTGGGGATAAGTCAAATAAAAAGAAAAAGAAGAATTTATTTCTTCTATCTGCCTTTTTATTTTCAAATTTTCCTCAGAAAAACAACTCAATACAATCTGATAATTTATTATCATTTCAATTTAATTTGAATCTTTAAGAACAAGAAAAGAATATTTGTTATGTTTAATATCTTTAGTTTAATCTGTATCTGTCTTAATTCTACCCTTTATTCGAGTAGTTTTTTCTTCGCCAAATTGCCCGAGGCTTATGCCTTTTTCAATCCAATCGTAGACGTTATGCCGGTTATCCCTTTACTATTCTTTCTCTTAGCCTTTGTTTGGCAAGCTGCTTTAAGTTTTCGATAAAAATGACTCTATTCAATTCATAATTCAATTCAAGAATTATTCGATAAAAAAAAGATGATATTTTTCTTCTGAAAATCAATAAGATCATAAATAAGATTCAGATAAGTCTGAACATTAGGAACCCTCGATTCAAAACAAAAAACGAAATTCTGGTATTTTATATTTTCTATTGAGATTGAATTTGAATAGTTGAATAAGGGAAGGAGGACAATGATCTTTATCTTTAATCAGCTTATTTCTTTTGTTCTAACCTTTACTTTAGAAGATCCCATACAATACCTAATTATAGATATAGATATGGCAAGAAATTTTTAGTAACGAAAAAATACGAATTGTAATCTTATTACATTAGAAAGAAATTCGTGAAAATAAATTAAAAAAAAAAAACTTCTTTTTTTTTTTTTTTCATCTTTAGAGCGTCATATCAAAAGAGTTTATAGTGTGTGTCGTAAAAAAGGTGATCTATTCCCTTAAAAAAAAAGATCTTATCTTGGAGATTTGTAATGCTTACTCTTAAACTATTCGTTTACACAGTAGTAATATTCTTTGTTTCTCTCTTCATCTTCGGATTCTTATCTAATGATCCGGGGCGTAATCCTGGGCGTGAAGAATAAAAAAAGAGATGAGATTCATTTTTCCTTGATTTTTTCATAGGTAAATATGGAATAGATGATAGATAAAGATAAAAGATTCATAAAAGAAAATAATCGAGATTTATTCCAATTATAAAATCGCAAGTGATCAGGGGGTCGGAGAGAGAGGGATTCGAACCCTCGGTACAAATTATTCGTACAACGGATTAGCAATCCGACGCTTTAGTCCACTCAGCCATCTCTCCCCATTCCAAATTGAAATTTATCATGTGATTGAACATGTGAAGTCCAGATTGAGAAAAATCTTTATTTTCCTTCGATGATTCGAAACAGATTTATCCAATAGAAAGAATACCTTACTTCTTTTCTTTTGTACAAAAGATTCATTTCCCCGGCCTGGTTAAGTATAAGTACTGGCCCGGCCAGTACTTCTTTTGTTCCGACGAATCAAAATTGTTCTTGAAACAAGAAGAATCATTTTCATTGCCATTCCTAATTCTTATAAATTCTATAAGATTCTAATAGATAGATTATCTTAGAAATTATTTAAAAAATTATCTATATCTAGATTACTATATCTAGATTAATAGAATTAATAGAGAATATATTCTCTATATTCATATAGAAATATATATGAAATATATAGAGATTCTCTTTGAAATATATATGATATATGAAATATATAGAGATTCTCTATTTGTTCTGACTATTTACTATAGTATAGTACTTTATAGAACTATATTCTAGTACTTTATATTTTATATAGTAATTCTATAGTAATTCTAGTAAATTAGAGTATTTAGTCTTTCTAGTAAAAATAGTAAAAGTGTAAGTGTTCTAGTAATATTATTCTAGTATATAGTAATATAGTACTACTATTTTTCATCTTTATTTTCTTATTCTTAATTTATTTTCTTATTCTTAAGTATAAAAAGTATAAAATAAAATTCGCAAATTCATTCAAGCTTGAAAGTTTGAGGCCCCATTTACCCGAATTAATAAAATATGGCGGTTCAAGTGAAGGGAGATTCAAAAAAAAAATACTTATGACTTTAGTACACTATTGAATTTTGACTAACTTTTTTGCTATTCGCCTATTCTTTTTCAAGTTTTCAATTCCGCTCGCGGCGGAACAAAATATGTGTTCATGTTGTAATTTTCAGGATTCTGATACTATCTTGACTGCGTCTAATTACTTTGTTGGACAAATGATCCATTTATATCCAATAATGAATATGTAGCGGGTATAGTTTAGTGGTAAAAGTGTGATTCGTTCTATTAACAACTTCAATAGTTAAGGGGTCTTTCCATTTTTTTTCATATTTCATATTCCGATCAAAAACTTTATTTCTTAAAAAGATTGAATCCTTTACCCCTCAATAGGACATTTGAGGAAAGAATATACATTCTCACGATTTCTATCCAAAAAGCAATCAGAATTTTATTAAAAAAAAATTGGATTATGGAGTCGAGAAGCATAATTTTTTTTGATTGGTTCAATTCTTCCAATTGAATGAGTATGAATAAAGGATCTATGGATGATAGTGCAAAACTTTCAATCGTAACTAAATCTTCAATTTTTGCGCTGAAAAAGGGTAAGATTGAAGCCAAAAAGCTCTAAAATGATGGTTTTGGTTTACTAGAACCCTCGGCTTATTTTTTCAGCTCGGTAGAAACAAAATTATTTTCCTTAGGATCCTACGAGTAGAAAAGAAATAGGGAACGAAGTAACTAGACTAGAGACTAGAAAGATTTGATAGAATCCCCCTCTTCTATAAGGATCATCTAAAAAGCAAGTAGCTTTAGATGCATTCGTAAAAAAAGCTGACATAGATGTTATGGATCTCATTTTTTCTCTGGTGGGAATACATAGATCTTCCATAAAGGAGCCGAATGAAATCAAAATCTCATGTTCGGTTTTGAATTAGAGATGTTAAAAATGATCAACCAACGTCGACTATAACCCCTAGCCTTCCAAGCTAACGATGCGGGTTCGATTCCCGCTACCCGCTATATATTCATTCCTTCATTTCATATGATATACAGATGAGATGCATTATTATTTTTGATATACATCCTTCTTTTTATTGTATTCCCTAAATCCCTCTAATCCTTTTTTTCAATACGAAAATAGGAATGAAGGGCGTCCATTGTCTAATGGATAGGACAGAGGTCTTCTAAACCTTTGGTATAGGTTCAAATCCTATTGGATGCAATTTATTTCTATTCTAGATAGATAATAGAAATAAAAAGAAGAACTCTATTTTAGAAAGGATAAAATAAAAGGATAAAATACCTTTTTTGAATGATTCGAATCAGAAATCTTTATCAAGGATTTCTATGAATTCAGA